AATGAATTGCCTGACAAAAGGATTACCTTGATAGGGTAAATCATACAATTGAAAAATTGTATTCATTGAGTTAAACAAAAAAATTACATTTAACAGAATTAAACTGTTTCTAAAAATATCAAAAATTTTTGTGCATCTTACACCAAAATGTATAATAGTTTTTGTTTTTTTTAAAAAAAAGGTAAGCTAATTTAAGCTACTGGGTTCATACCCCATTTATAAAGGTTTAACCCCTTTTCTTTTTAATTTTTAAAAATTCTTATAAACTTTTATTTTTAATTACTTTAATAAGAGGATCTTTAATTACTATTTCATCAACTTCTTGATTTGGAGCATGAATAGGATTAGAAATTAATTTGTTGTCTTTTATTCCCTTGATAATAAACACAAATAATTTATTTTCTTCTGAAGCTTCTCTAAAATATTTTTTGACTCAAGCTTTAGCATCTTCTATTTTGTTATTTGGAGTTATTTTATATTTTTCATTAAGTAATTGAAATAATTTTCAATTAAATAATTATATTAATTTATTAATTTCTTCTTCTTTATTATTAAAAAGAGGAACAGCTCCTTTTCATTTTTGATTTCCAAGAGTAATAGAAGGTTTAACTTGAATAAATAGTTTAATTTTAATAACTTGACAAAAAATTGCTCCTTTAATATTACTTTCTTATTGTTTAAATTTTAATTTTTTGTTTATTATTATTATTACTTGTGTTTTAATAGGTTCTTTAGGAGGATTAAATCAAACATCTCTTCGAAAATTAATAGCATTTTCTTCTATTAATCATTTAGGTTGAATAATGGCAGGAATAATAAATAGAGAAAATTTATGAATAACTTATTTTTTATTTTATTGTTTTTTATCTTTTTCTATTGTATTTTTTTTTTATAATTTTAAATTATTTAATATTAATCAAATGTTTAATTTATTTAATAGAAATTCTGTGATAAAGTTTTTAATATTTTTAACTTTATTATCTTTAGGGGGATTACCTCCTTTTATAGGATTTTTACCAAAATGACTAATTATTGAATCATTAATTAATCTAAATATATTTTTTGTATTAACAATTATAGTTACTTTTACTCTTGTTACTTTATTTTTTTATATTCGAATTTGTTATTCAGCTTTTTTATTAAATCATAATGAAAATAATTGAAATTTAAATGAAAATTATTTAAACAAAAATTATTTTTTTTGCTTAATCATTTCATTTTTTTCAATTTCTGGTTTAATAATTATTAATATACTTTTTTGATTGCTTTAAAGAAGGCTTTAAGTTAATAAAACTAATAGCCTTCAAAGCTATATATATTAGTATAAATCTTTTAAGCCTTAGTAAATAATTATATTACTCCTTTAGATTTGCAATCTAAAATCATTAAAATGAATATAAAGCCAATTGATTAAAGAGAATAAATTCTCATAAATAGATTTACAGTCTATTACCTAAATTTCAGCCATTTAATCAAATTTAAATTTGCGACAATGATTATTTTCTACAAATCATAAAGATATTGGAACTTTATATTTTATTTTTGGTGCTTGATCAGGAATAGTAGGAACTTCTTTAAGAATTTTAATTCGTGCTGAATTAGGTCATCCAGGTTCATTAATTGGAGATGATCAAATTTATAACGTAATTGTTACAGCTCATGCTTTTGTAATAATTTTTTTTATAGTTATACCAATTATAATTGGAGGATTTGGTAATTGACTTGTCCCTTTAATATTAGGGGCTCCAGATATAGCTTTTCCTCGAATAAATAATATAAGTTTTTGACTTTTACCTCCTTCATTAACTTTATTATTAGCTAGTTCAATTGTTGAAAATGGGGCTGGAACAGGTTGAACTGTTTATCCTCCTCTTTCGTCCGGAATTGCTCATGCAGGGGCTTCTGTTGATTTAGCTATTTTTTCTCTTCATTTAGCTGGAATTTCTTCTATTTTAGGAGCTGTAAATTTTATTACTACAGTTATTAATATACGATCTTCTGGTATTACTTTAGATCGAATACCTTTATTTGTTTGATCAGTAGTTATTACAGCTATTTTATTATTATTATCTTTACCTGTATTAGCTGGAGCTATTACTATACTATTAACAGATCGAAATTTAAATACTTCATTTTTTGACCCTGCCGGAGGAGGTGATCCTATTTTATATCAACATTTATTTTGGTTTTTTGGACATCCAGAAGTTTATATTTTAATTCTTCCAGGATTCGGAATAATTTCACATATTATTAGTCAAGAAAGTGGGAAAAAGGAAACTTTTGGGGCTTTAGGAATAATTTATGCTATATTAGCAATTGGTTTATTAGGATTTGTAGTTTGAGCACATCATATATTTACAGTTGGTATAGATGTAGATACACGAGCTTATTTTACTTCAGCAACTATAATTATTGCTGTACCAACAGGTATTAAAATTTTTAGTTGATTAGCTACTTTACATGGAACACAACTTAATTATTCTCCTTCTTTATTGTGAGCTTTAGGTTTTGTATTTTTATTTACAGTAGGAGGTTTAACTGGAGTAGTTTTAGCTAATTCTTCAATTGATATTGTTCTTCATGACACTTATTATGTTGTTGCTCATTTTCATTATGTACTTTCTATGGGAGCTGTATTTGCTATTATAGCTGGATTTATTCACTGATATCCTTTATTTTCTGGATTAGCTTTAAATGAAGAATGATTAAAGTCTCAATTCCTTATTATATTTTTAGGGGTAAATTTAACTTTTTTTCCTCAACATTTTTTAGGGTTAGCTGGAATACCTCGTCGATATTCAGATTATCCAGACGCTTATACTTCTTGAAATATTGTTTCAACTATTGGTTCAACAATTTCTCTAGTAGGAATTTTATTTTTCCTTTTTATTGTTTGAGAAAGTATAATTTCTCATCGAACTCCTCTATATCCTATTCAATTAAATTCTTCGATTGAATGATATCAAAGTCTTCCCCCCGCAGAACATAGTTATGCTGAATTACCTATTTTAACTAATTTCTAATATGGCAGATTAGTGCAATGGATTTAAGCTTCATATATAAAGTTTATTACTTTTGTTAGAAATAAATGGCAACATGATCTAATTTTGGTTTACAAGATAGTGCTTCCCCATTAATAGAACAACTTAATTTCTTTCATGATCACACAATATTAATTTTAATTATAATTACTATTTTAGTTGGTTATTTAATAGGAATATTATGTTTTAATAGTTTTACAAATCGATATTTATTACACGGACAATCTATTGAAGTTATTTGAACTTTATTACCTGCTGTTGTTTTAATATTTATTGCTTTACCTTCTTTACGTTTATTGTATCTATTAGATGAAATTAATGACCCAGCTATTACTTTAAAAACAGTTGGACATCAATGATACTGAAGTTATGAATATTCAGATTTTTTAAATATTGAATTTGATTCTTATATAGTTCCTACAAATGAATTAGAATTAAATAGTTTTCGTTTATTAGAAGTAGATAACCGAATTGTTTTACCAATTAATAACCAAATTCGAATTTTAGTTTCTGCTGCAGATGTCCTTCATTCATGAACTATTCCAGCATTAGGTGTTAAAGTTGATGCAACACCTGGTCGATTAAATCAAACTAATTTTATAATAAATCGACCAGGATTATTTTTTGGACAATGTTCAGAAATTTGTGGAGCAAATCATAGTTTTATACCAATTGTTATTGAAAGAGTACCAACAAATTATTTTATTAAATGAATTTCTAATTTAAATTAATTCATTAGATGACTGAAAAGCAAGTAGCGGTCTCTTAAACCGTATAATAGTAATTTAGCAATTACTTCTAGTGAAAAAATTAGTTAAACAAAATAACATTAGTATGTCAAACTAAAATTATCAATTAATTGATATTTTTTAATTCCACAAATAGCCCCGATTAGTTGATTAGTCCTATTTTTAGTTTTTACTTTAACATTAATTTTATTTAATATCTTAAATTATTATTGCTCTCTTCCTAAAAATTTAGAAAATTTAGAAAGTTCAAACAATAAAAATTTAAATTCTTCTTTAAATTGAAAATGATAACAAATTTATTTTCTGTTTTTGATCCTTCTACAACAATTTTTAATCTTTCTTTAAATTGATTAAGAACATTTATTGGTTTATTAATTATTCCTTGTTCTTATTGATTCATACCTAATCGATTTAATGTAATTTGAAATAATGTTTTATTAACTTTACACAAAGAATTTAAAACTTTATTAGGTCCTACAGGCCATAATGGAAGAACTTTTATTTTTATTTCTTTATTTAGTTTAATTGTTTTTAATAATTTCTTAGGATTATTTCCATATATTTTTACAAGTACAAGTCACTTAACTCTAACTTTAGGTTTAGCCTTACCTCTTTGATTAAGTTTTATAATTTATGGATGAATTAATCATACCCAACATATATTTGCTCATTTAGTACCTCAAGGTACACCTTCCGTTTTAATACCCTTCATGGTTTGTATTGAAACAATTAGTAATGTAATTCGACCAGGAACTTTAGCAGTTCGATTAGCGGCTAATATAATTGCTGGACATTTATTATTAACATTATTAGGAAATACTGGTAATTCATTATCTTTTTATTTAGTTTCTTTGCTAGTAATTGCACAAATTGCTTTATTAGTACTTGAATCTGCTGTTGCTATTATTCAATCTTATGTTTTTGCTGTACTTAGAACTCTCTATTCTAGAGAAGTTAATTAATTAAATAATTTTATTATTTAAATGTCAACACATTCAAATCATCCATTTCATTTAGTAGACTATAGCCCTTGACCTTTAACAGGGGCAATCGGAGCTATAACAATAGTATCAGGGTTAGTAAAATGATTTCATCAATATGATAATAGTTTATTTATTTTAGGAAATTTTATTACAATCTTAACAATATATCAATGATGACGAGATGTATCCCGAGAAGGTACATTCCAAGGATTACATACTTTTCCAGTAACAATTGGTTTACGATGAGGAATAATTTTATTTATTGTTTCTGAAATTTTTTTCTTTGTAAGTTTTTTTTGAGCTTTTTTCCACAGAAGTTTATCTCCTTCTATTGAATTAGGAAGAGCATGACCTCCTCTAGGAATTGTTGCTTTTAACCCATTCCAAGTTCCATTATTAAATACTGCTATTTTATTAGCTTCAGGTGTAACAGTAACATGAGCACACCATGGTTTAATAGAAGGAAATCATTCTCAAACTACACAAGGATTATTTTTTACAGTATTATTAGGAATTTATTTTTCTATTCTTCAAGGATATGAATATATTGAAGCTTCTTTCTGTATTGCTGATGCTGTTTATGGTTCAACTTTTTATATAGCAACAGGTTTTCATGGACTTCATGTTCTAATTGGAACAACTTTCCTTTTAATTTGTTTAGTACGACATATTAATTCACATTTTTCTGTAAATCACCATTTTGGTTTTGAAGCAGCTGCATGATATTGACATTTTGTTGATGTTGTATGATTATTCCTTTATGTTTCTATTTACTGATGAGGTAGATAAATTTATATAGTATATAAGTATATATGACTTCCAATCATAAGGACTAAAAAATTTTAGTATAAATAATTTTAAATTTATTTTTAATTGCTTTAATTGTTATAACTATTGCTGTTATTGTTATAATTTTAGCTTCACTTCTTTCAAAAAAAGCTTTAATTGATCGAGAAAAATCATCTCCTTTCGAATGTGGATTTGATCCTATAAATTCTTCACGATTACCTTTTTCTATTCGATTTTTTTTAATTGCTATTATTTTCCTTATTTTTGATGTAGAAATTGCTTTAATTTTACCAATAATTTTAATTTTTAAATTTTCAAATATTATAATATGAACAACAACTAGATTAATTTTTATTACTATTTTATTAATTGGTCTTTATCATGAATGAAACCAAGGAGCTTTAAATTGATCTTCTTAAATAGGGTTGTAGTTAATTATAACATTTGATTTGCATTCAAAAAGTATTGATTTTTCAATCTACCTTAAAAAATTTATATAGAATACGAAGCGATAAATTGCAATTAGTTTCGACCTAATTTTAGATGAAATTATTTCATCCTTATTCTTTAATTGAAGCCAAATTAGAGGCTTATCACTGTTAATGATAGAATTGAGAAATATCTCCAATTAAGGAAATATGAAGTTCAAGAAAAAGCTGCTAACTTTTATCTTTAATGGTTTAATTCCATTAATATTTCTATTTATATAGTTTATAAAAACATTACATTTTCACTGTAAAAATAAAGATTAATTCTTTTATAGATTTACTAATTTTTATTAAATATTCAAAGATAAAATTTATCTCCATAGCATCTTCAGTGCCATACTCTAAATATAAGCTATTTGAATTTTATACTACTATTAATAAAGTCACCAAAACAATAATTCAAAAAACAAAAGTTATTAAATAAATTTTTAAATTGTTATTTTGAAGAAATTGATTAAATAAAGAAAAATATTTTAAAGAAGAATAAATTTTTTGTCCTCCAAAATATTCTCTTCATCCTTGATCAAAACTTTTAATTACCTTTATACCTAATAATAAAGGATAAAAAATAGACCCTCTAGTAGAAATATTTGGTATAAATCACATTGAACTTATAAAAAAACTAGAAGAATAATTACTTAATGATTTATTAGAAAAATATAAAGAAACATTAGAAATTAAATAACCTAATAATCCCCCTAAAATACAAACAAATAAAGTTAAAAATTTTAAAATAGGAGTTAAACAAATTATTGAAGGAGAAGGAAAAATTAATCAACTAAGTATTCTACCCCCAATTACAGCTATAAATAATAAACCTCTTATTCCTTTTGATATCGTTCAAGCTTCATCATTTAAACAATTTAAAGAACTAGTGTTGAAATCTCCTGTTAAAGTATAATAAACTAATCGAAAAGAATAACAAACAGTTAATCCCGTAGAAAAAAAATATAAAAAAAAAGAAAATATATTAATATAAGATAAACTAACAATTTCTAAAATTAAATCCTTTGAATAAAATCCAGCTAAAAAAGGTATTCCACATAAAGCTAAATTAGCAACATTTAAACAAGAAGTTGTAAAAGGTATATGATATGATAAAGAACCTATATCCCGAATATCTTGAGAATTCTTTATATTATGAATAATAGCTCCTGCACATATAAAAAGTAAAGCTTTAAAAAGAGCATGAGTTAATAAATGAAAAAAAGCTAATTTAGGAAAACCTATAGCTAAAATACTTATTATTAAACCTAATTGTCTTAAAGTAGATAAAGCAATAATTTTTTTTAAATCAAATTCAAAATTTGCACCTAATCCAGCTATAAATATTGTTAAACCAGCTAATAATAATAAAATATTTCCTATTAGAGAATCAACAAATAAAATATTAAAACGAATTAATAAATAAACACCAGCTGTTACTAAAGTAGAAGAATGAACTAAAGCCGAAACAGGTGTAGGGGCAGCTATAGCAGCAGGAAGTCAAGAAGAAAAAGGAATTTGAGCTCTTTTTGTTATAGCAGCTAAAATAACTAAACACCCAATAATTATTATTTCTGTATCATTTTTTATAATTTCAATATAAAAAATATAATTTCAACTTCCATAATTTAACATTCAAGCAATAGCTAATAATAAAGCAACATCTCCAATTCGATTAGACAAAGCAGTTAATATTCCAGCATTATAAGATTTTACATTTTGAAAATAAATAACTAAACAATAAGAGACTAATCCTAAACCATCTCATCCTAATAAAATTCTAATTAAATTAGGTCTAATAATTAATATTATTATTGAAAATACAAACAATAAAACTAATAGAATAAAACGATTAATATTTATATCTTGAGCTATATATTCTTTTCTATAAAAAATTACTAAAGAAGAAATAAACAAAACAAAAGACATAAATATTAAGCTTATTCAATCAAAAAGAAAAGTTATAACAATAGAAGAAGAATGTAATGAAACTAATTCCCATTCAATGAAATAAACTAAATCATTAATTAAAAAATTAACACCAAAAATAAATAAACTTATTCTTAATATAAATAATCTAATAAATCTAATTAAACAAATAGAAATAATTTCCACGATCTAAAATGAAACAATTCATATCATTGACACCACAAATCAATATTTTTTTTAAACTATTTAAATATAACCAAAAAATACAATAATCTCTCTTTAAAATTAACAAATTTAAAGGAAATCAATGTAATAATAAAATTAAATATTCTCGAGTATATCCTGTTGAAAAAGAAAATATTCCAGAAAATAATTTTCCATGTTGTCTATAAGAATATAAATAAAGAGTATAAGCAGCTCTAAAAAAAGATAATAAAGCTAAAGCTAATATTGATACTCAAGATCAAGAAACTAATCTATTTAATAAACTAATTTCACCTAATAAATTTAATGTTGGAGGAGCAGCCATATTTCTTGAACATAGTAAAAATCATCATAAGGCTAAACTAGGTATAAAATTTAATAAACCCTTATTAATTAATAAACTTCGTCTTCCTATTCGTTCATAAGATATATTAGCTAAACAAAATAATCCTGAAGAACATAAACCGTGAGCAATTATTAAAGTATAAGCTCCTCTAACTCCTCAATAAGTAAGAGTTAAAAGTCCTCCTAAAACAATTCCTATATGAGCAACAGAAGAATAAGCAATTAAAGCCTTTAAATCTGTTTGTCGTAAACAAACTAAACTAACTAATACTCCTCCTACTAAACTAATAGTAATTCATCAATAATTAAAACTTAATCCTCTAAAAGATAAAAAAGGAAATACACGAACAAGACCATAACCTCCTAATTTTAATAAAATTCCAGCTAAAATTATTGACCCTGCTACTGGAGCTTCAACATGTGCTTTTGGAAGCCATAAATGAACTAAAAATATAGGTATTTTTACTAAAAAAGCAAAAATTATAGCCAAATAAAATAAAGAATAATAAGAAGAAAAATTTATTAATATAATAAAATTTATTGAATTTATACTATTAAATAAATAAAAAATAGCAATTAATAAAGGTAAAGAAGCTAATAAAGTATAAAATAAAAGATATATACCAGCTTGCAATCGTTCAGGTTGATAACCTCAACCTAAAATTAAAAATAAAGTAGGAATTAATCTTCTTTCAAAAAATAAATAAAATAAAAATAAATTAGTAGTTCTAAAAGTTAAATAAAGTATTAACAATAAAAATAAAATAATAAATAAAAAAAAATTTGAATAATTATTTAATTTATAAATACTTTCTCTTGAACTTAATATTAAAGCACAAATTCAAATTCTTAACAAAATTAAACCATAGGAAATTAAATCAGAACCTAAAAAATAACTTAAATTTATTCAATAATTATTATAAAAATTTAAAATAATAAACAAAAAAGAAACAAAAAATAAAAAATTTTGAACCATTCAAAATCTTTTTTTTAAAAAACATAAAGGTGTTATAAATATTATTATAAATAAAAATTTTAACATTGTAAAACAGAAAAAGAATTAAAATAATCATTTCCATGAGTGCGAATTATAGAAACTAAAATAGATAAACCTAATGCCCCTTCACATACTCTAAAAGTTAAAAATATTATTCTAAAATAAGTTTCATAATTAAACATATTTAAATAAATAAATAAAAACAAAAATAATCTTAAAACAATAAATTCTAAACTTAATAAAGTTGATAACAAATGTTTACGAGTAGAAACAAATACAATTACTCCTCTAAAAAATAAATATAAAGGTAATAATCAATTAATAAATGTTATCATATGTTTAAATAGTTTAATAAAAACATTGGTCTTGTAAATCAAAAATAAGAAATAATTCTTTTTAAACTTCAGGAAAAGAGAAATCCCTATCATTAATCCCCAAAATTAATATTTTAAATAAACTATTTCCTGATATTTTACAATTTATTATTTCTTTTTCAAGAATAATTTCTAGAACAATTTTTATACAAATAAAACATCCTATAGCTATAGGAATAATATTATTAGTTCAAACTTTTATTATTTGTTTAATTACAGGAAATTACAGAAAAACTTTTTGATTTTCATATATTTTATTTTTAATTTTTTTAGGAGGAATATTAGTATTATTTATTTATGTTACTTCTTTAGCTTCAAATGAAATATTTACTTTTTCAATAAAAATTTTCTTACTATCATCTATTACATTATTTATTTTATTTATTCTAATTATTTTTTTAGATATAAATATAATTTTTAATAATTTTTCATTAAACAATGAAATAATAAATTTAATAAATATAAATTCTTTTATTAATGAAAATTCAATTGATTTAAATAAATTATATAATTTTCCAACTAATATATTAACTATTTTATTAATTAATTATTTATTTTTAACTTTAATTGCAGTTGTAAAAATTACAAATATTTTTGAAGGACCCTTACGACCGAAATATTAACAAATGAATAAACCTTTACGACTTAATCACCCATTATTTAAAATTATAAATAATGCGTTAGTAGATTTACCTGCACCTTCTAATATTTCTAGTTGATGAAATTTCGGTTCTTTATTAGGACTTTGTTTAATTATTCAAATTGCTACAGGATTATTTTTAGCTATACATTACACAGCAGATATTGAAACAGCTTTTAACTCAGTTAATCACATTTGTCGAGATGTAAATTATGGTTGATTATTACGAACCTTACACGCAAACGGGGCTTCATTTTTTTTTATTTGTATTTATTTACATATTGGACGAGGTATTTATTATGGTTCATATCTTTATATTCCTACATGATCTGTAGGAGTAATTATTTTATTTCTTGTTATAGGAACTGCTTTTATAGGATATGTTCTTCCATGAGGACAAATATCTTTTTGAGGGGCCACAGTTATTACAAATTTATTATCTGCAATTCCTTATTTAGGAACTGATTTAGTTCAATGATTATGAGGAGGATTTGCTGTAGATAATGCTACTTTAACACGATTTTTTACTTTTCATTTTTTATTTCCTTTTATTGTTGCAGCAATAACTATGATTCATTTATTATTTTTACACCAAACAGGATCAAATAATCCTCTAGGAATCAATAGTAATGTTGATAAAATTCCATTTCATCCTTACTTTTCATTTAAGGACATTTTTGGTTTTATTGTAATAATTATATTTTTATTATTATTAACTTTAATTTCTCCTTACGGTTTAGGAGATCCTGATAATTTTATTCCTGCTAATCCTCTTGTTACCCCTCCTCATATTCAACCTGAATGATACTTTTTATTTGCCTATGCAATTTTACGTTCTATTCCTAATAAATTAGGAGGAGTAATTGCTTTAGTATTATCAATTGCTATTTTATTTATTTTACCTATTACTAATATTAGAAAATTCCGTGGAATTCAATTTTACCCAATTAATCAATTTTTATTCTGAAGTATATTAATTATTGTAATTTTATTAACATGAATTGGGGCACGTCCAGTAGAAGATCCTTATATTATTACAGGTCAAATTTTAACTGTAGTTTATTTTTCATATTTTATTATTAATCCTATTGTAACTAAATGATGAGATAATTTATTAAATTAATATTAATTATTTATTACATTATAAAAGTTAATGAGCTTGAATAAGCATATGTTTTGAAAACATAATATAGAAATTTAAATTTTCTATTAACTTTTTATTTATTATACTAAAAATTATTATTAAAAAATTAAAGATAAAAGAAAAATTTTAAACCCTACAAACAAAAATAAATAATTTAAAGAAAAAGGTAAAAAACTTTTTCATGCCAAATATATTAATTTATCATAACGAAAACGAGGTAAAGTTCCTCGAACTCAAATAAATATAAAAGAAATAAAAGATAATTTTAAAAAGAAAATAAAAGAATAAATATCTGCCCCTAAAAATACTACAACAAATAATATTCTTATAAATAAAATACTTGCATATTCAGCTAAAAAAATTAAAGCAAACCCTCCTCTTCTATATTCAACATTAAACCCAGAAACTAATTCAGATTCACCTTCAGCAAAATCAAAAGGAGTACGATTAGTTTCTGCCAAAGAAGAAGCAAACCAAACAAGTCCTAAAGGAAAACATAAAAATAAAAATCATAAATAATCTTGAAAAATTCTAAAATATAAAAAATTATAATTTCCAATTAAAAAAACTATAGATAAAAAAATTAAAGCTAATCTAACTTCATAAGAAATAGTTTGAGCAACTGCCCGTAAACCCCCTAATAAAGCATAATTAGAATTAGAAGATCACCCAGCAATTATTACAGTATAAACACCTATTCTAGAAATACATAAAAAAAATAAAACTCCTAAATTAAAAGAATAAAGCTTTACTAAATAAGGAATACATAATCAAATTAATAAAGATAAAAATAAAGAAAAAATAGGGGAAAAATAATAAGACAAATAATTAGATATTAAAGGGTAAGTTTGTTCTTTTGTAAATAACTTAATTGCATCACTAAAAGGTTGAAGAATTCCTAAAAATCCAACTTTATTTGGACCCTTACGAATTTGAATATATCCTAATACTTTACGTTCTAATAAAGTTAAAAAAGCAACTCCTACTATAACACAAATTACTAATATTAAACTTCCAATAAAAGGTATTAATAAATCAATTAATATCAATACTATTTGTAATAATAAAATTACATACATAAATTCTAAATTTATTGCACTAATCTGCCAAAATAGTTATAATTAATTTATTTTATTTTAAATTTTTTATTTAATTTAATTTTATTCTATTTTAAAAATTTATTTTAAATATTTGGTCCTTTCGTACTAAAATATTTTATATAATTAAAGATAGAAACCAACCTGGCTCACGCCGGTCTGAACTCAGATCATGTAAGAATTTAAAGGTCGAACAGACCCAAAATTTAAACTTCTACACCTAAAATAATTCTTAGTCCAACATCGAGGTCGCAATCTTTTTTATCGATATGAACTCTCTAAAAAAATTACGCTGTTATCCCTAAAGTAACTTAAATTTTTAATCGAAAATTTCGGATCAATAAATCATTAATTTATGTTTTTGAAATTTAAGAGTTTTATAAATCTTATTATCACCCCAATAAAACATTTTTCATAATAAAATTTAAATAATTCTTTATAAATAATAAAATAAAAATGTAAAGCTTTATAGGGTCTTCTCGTCTTTTAATTTTATTTTAGCGTTTTAACTAAAAAATAAAATTCAATTTTTAATTTTTTTGATACAGCTTATACCTCATTCAACCATTCATACAAGCCTTCAATTAAAAGACTAATGATTATGCTACCTTTGCACGGTCAAAATACCGCGGCCCTTCAATTTTCAGTGGGCAGGTTAGACTTTTTATAAATTTCTAAAAAGACATGTTTTTGATAAACAGGTGAGTATAAAAATTTGCCGAATTCATTAAAAAAACCTTTCATTTATAAAAAATTTTTAAAATTTTTAATTTACTAATTTTATCATAATTATTTTGTAATTTTTATTAATACAAATATCTTAATAAAAAATTTAAATAATTAATAAATAATAAATTTTTAAAATAAATTATAACATAATTTTTAATGATAACTATTTATAAGCTTACATTTTTAAAAATATTTATTTTTATTATAAAAATTTATTTTAAAGCTCATCCCTTAAAATATTTATATAAAAAAAGCATTTATTTAAATTTAATTAAATAAATGATTAATTATATTAAAATTTAATTTTTTTCTTAAGAAACTAGATATATTTAAGAACGAATAACGTTTCATTTCTAATTTAATATTATTAATAATTATGCTACATTAACTAATATATTAAATTAAATCTCTTAAAATCGAGAAAAATAAAAAATTATTTTTTAATTAATAAACCCTGATACACAAGGTACAAAAAATAAATTTTTCTTTTAAAATAAAAATTTTTCAAATTATTTCAATTTTCTTTTACAATACTAATAAACTATAATTAATATTATTTTTTCTTTAAAAAATACTAAAAAAATATTTTTAAAAATTATTTTTATTATAAAAATTATTTAATCAAAATAAAATTAATAAATAAATATTAATCAATCTAAAACGATTTGCACGTATTTCTTTTCAATGTAAACGAAATGCTTTACTAATTAAGCTTTAAATTGTCATTCTAGATACACCTTCCGGTACATCTACTATGTTACGACTTATCTCATTTTAAAAATTATAATGAGAGCGACGGGCGATGTGTGCATGTTTTAGAGCTAAAAAATCAAAAAATCTTTATTTAAAATTTTACTATCAAATCCACCTTCAAATTCTTTTTTATTAAATTATCCATTTAAATAAATTTTATTGTAATTCATTTCTACTTAAATATAAACTGCACCTTGACCTGACATCATTTAAATTTTAAATTTTAGAAAATTATTTTCTCTCCTAAGATATTCTGATGACGGCGATATACAAATTGAAAACAAACTTAAGTAAGATAATCGTGGATTATCGATTACAGAACAAATTCCTCTGAATAGACTAAAACACCGCCAAATTCTTTAAGTTTCAAGAATATATCTAATACTACTCAAGCATTTTAATTTTACTTTTTAAATAATAGGGTATCTAATCCTAGTTTTAATTTAAAATTTTATAGCTTAAATTATTATTTCATAAAAAATAATTAAAATTTTAAAATTTCACCTAAAAAATTTTCTTTTATTTTTATAAATTACATTTAACTAATACTAATAAAATTTACTTATATTATTTGTGTAACCGCGGTAGCTGGCACAAATTTTACCAATACTAATAAAAATTTCTATATCAAAATTTCTTTAAATAATAATATTAATTACTGCGAATATATTATAAATAAAAATCTTTAAGATTTTTTAATATTCAATCAAAAAATTACATGTAAAATAATCTTAAAGTAAATTAATTAGCAAGAATAAAACAAATTATTAAAATTAAATATAATAAAGTTTTAATTAAATTAATTTTTATTTTTTAAATTTACATAATAATAAATTTAAATTATAATTATTT